ATATTTATATTCTCTATTCGCGCCCCTATTTGGCAATTTTGGAAATAAAGTTTTATTTTGGCAATTTTACTTTTTTTAAGGTTACTTTACATGTAAAATAAAATATCTAAAAGATTTTATGATTTAATCGCAGTATTTAATATTAAAATTCCAGGAAATTAGGATTTGGTAAATTTATTTAGTTTTGGTAAAGTTTGTGCCAGCAACCGCGGTTAGACAAACAAGACAAAAAAGTATTTTTGGATAGAGTTAGACTTCAATATGGACATAAATTTCTTATTTTTAGGTGAAATTTTAATAAGATATTAGAACAAAGTTTAATTTGTTGAAGCTCAGAATACCAGATGATTAACTAGGATTAGAGACCCTACTAAACTGGATGTTAAATCGTATCCGGAGTAGTAAAAGATACGGGCTTAAAACTCAAAAATTTGGCGGTGGTTTAACCAGTCAGAGGAATTTGCCCCGTGATTGACAGTCCACGTTTAACTCTGCTTAATTTTGTAGACAGCTTGTATACCGCCGTCAGCAGGAAATTTTTGGAAAATATTTCCAAGAAGCTTTTAAGCAACATGTCAGGTCAAGGTGCAGCTAATAATTAAGAGGGAGGTGAATTACAATAAATTAATTTATTACGAATATTTTTATGAAAAATGGATAGAAGGTGGATTTGGGTGTAATAATTCTAAACTAAGAATTATGATATGGGCGCTAAACCGTGCACACATCGCCCGTCGCTCTCGTATATAAATGAGATAAGTCGTAACATAGTAGATGTACCGGAAGGTGTATCTAGATTGTCAAAGTAAAGCTTAAAAGTAAGCATTTCACTTACACTGGAAAGAAGTTGTGCGAATCAATATATTTTGAAAGTTTGTTGTGATTAAGGTTAAATTAATATGATCTGTAAAATAATAAATTATTAGAGTAAGGAATACTGAAATTATAAATTTATGTAACTGTAAAGGAGTTATGAAAGAAAGTTAAGTTTAAATAGAAGAAATAAAATTATGTACCTTTTGTATCAGGGTTTATTAAATATCAGCAAGAATTTGGGTATCTCGATTTAAAGAGAGCTAATTTTTTGGGGAGTTTAAGGTAGTAAACTTATTTTAAACAAAAAGTTAGTAGTGAAATGCTAGTCGATCTTTAAGGTATCTAGTTTCTTAAGAAATAAATTTAATTTAGGTGACATATATGACTACGCGTTTATGTGTTTAATTGGAGTGTGACTAAATTTTTAGGGGATAAGCTCTAAAAAAAATTATAAAACCTATAATTTTTGGAATGGTAGGCTTAGAAGTAGCCACTAGGAAAGTGTTTTAACTCATCTTTTTGTAGAAAAATTTTAGAAATTTTAAATTTTTATTAAGATAACCTAAAAAATTAAAACTTAGGTATGATAATGATAAAATTAGTATATGGGTAAATTTTTATAAAGGAACTCGGCAAATTTGTGCTCGCCTGTTTATCAAAAACATCGCCTTCAGATAAAATAGAAGGTCTTACCTGCCCACTGAAGATTTAAAGGGCCGCGGTATTTTGACCGTGCAAAGGTAGCATAATCATTAGTCTCCTAATTAGGGACTGGAATGAAAGGTGGAACGAGGTACAAGCTGTCTTTATAAGAAAAGAGAATTTAACTTTTTAGTGAAAAGGCTAAAATTATATTAGAGGACGAGAAGACCCTATAGAACTTTATAAATAAACAAGTAACTTTTTAGAGATATTATTTAATTTAAATTGGGAATTTATTACGTTGGGGTGATGGGGCAATAAAAAAACTTGCTTTTTTATAACCACTTATATGTGAATGTGAGAACCATATTTAATGATTAGAAAATTAAGTTACCTTAGGGATAACAGCGTAATCTTCTTTGAGAGCTCAAATCGACAAGAAGGATTGCGACCTCGATGTTGGATTAAGGGTAATCTAGGGTGTAGCAGCTCTAGATTTAGGTCTGTTCGACCTTTAAAACCTTACATGATCTGAGTTCAGACCGGCGTGAGCCAGGTCGGTTTCTATCCTTAGTTTACAAAAATGTTTTAGTACGAAAGGACCAAACATTTGGGATTATCCTTGATTTAAGAATACCAATAATTACTTTGGCAGAATAGTGCCTTAGATTTAGAATCTAAATAAGAGATTTACCTCTCAGGTAATAGTGATGATGCGAGACGTGGTTTTAAGAATAGTTAGAAGAATTTTACTGGTTATTTGTGTTTTAGTGGGGGTAGCCTTCTTAACTTTACTTGAGCGTAAAGTTTTAGGATATATTCAAATTCGGAAGGGTCCTAATAAGGTGAGATTCTGAGGAATCCCTCAACCCTTTGCCGATGCAATTAAGCTCTTTACAAAGGAGCAGACCTATCCAGTAGTTTCAAATTTTACTCCGTATTTTATTTCCCCCATTTTTAGATTATTCCTTTCCTTAGTTGTGTGGATAATTTTCCCAATGTGAGTGGGAATACATAATTTTAATTTAGGGTTTTTATTTTTCTTGAGTTGTACCAGTTTAGGGGTTTATACTGTAATAATGGCTGGGTGGTCCTCAAACTCAAATTATGCTCTTTTAGGGGGCCTCCGAGCAGTGGCACAAACCATTTCCTATGAAGTAAGACTAGCCTTAATTCTTTTGTCTTTTATTTTTTTAACTCAAAGATACAATTTGCTAGATTTTAGAAAAAGCCAAGAGGGTTTATGGTTTATTTGGTTGACCCTGCCTTTAGCAATAATGTGATTTGCTTCTTGTTTAGCAGAAACTAACCGAACCCCTTTTGATTTCGCAGAAGGGGAGTCGGAGTTAGTTTCTGGGTTTAATGTGGAATACAGAAGAGGCGGGTTTGCTTTAATTTTTATGGCGGAGTATGCTAGAATTTTGTTTATAAGAATGTTGTTTGTAATTTTATTTTTAGGCAGAAATATTTTTAATATCATCTTTTATGTTAAATTAGTATTTTTAGCTTTTGCGTTTATTTGAGTTCGTGGCACTTTACCACGATTCCGATATGATAAGCTTATGTTTTTAGCATGGAAAAGGTTTTTACCTGTGGCTTTAAATTATTTAATTTTTTTTGGGGGAGTATTAATTTACTTTTTGTAAAATGTAAAATTTTAAGTATAGACCAAGAGGAGAGTCGAACTCCTTCAATATGCTTTCAAAACAAACATTATCCGATAATTGCTTAGCCTAGGAAATCATTTTATCTCAAAGCTTGAGTGTTAAGGGGTTTATTAAATAATAAGCGAAATACACCACCGTTAGAATCTGCCCTAGAATAATATATGGGGCTTCTACTGGTCGTGCTCCAATTCAAGTTAATAAACATACGATTGATAGTAGGGATCAGAAAAGGATTTGGTTTACAGGATAAAATTGGAGTCCCTTGAATTTTCTGTTATTTACAAAGGGTAAAATGAATAAAATGGCGATTGAAAGTACTAAGGCGATAACTCCTCCTAGCTTGTTAGGAATGGAGCGTAAAATAGCGTAAGCGAACAGGAAATACCATTCAGGTTGAATATGAACTGGGGTTACTAAAGGATTAGCAGGGATGAAGTTATCAGGATCACCTAATAAGTATGGGTCTAATAAAGTTAAGATAACTAGGAAGGCGGATAGTCCAATAAACCCTACAATGTCCTTAAACGAAAAATATGGGTGAAATGGAATTTTATCTAAATTTGAGTTTACCCCTAGAGGGTTTCTTGACCCAGTTTGGTGTAAAAAAAGGAGGTGGACTATTGTGGCAGCTGCCACAATAAAGGGTAGTAAAAAATGAAAGGTGAAGAACCGGGTTAGGGTGGCGTTATCTACAGCAAACCCACCTCATACCCATTGAACTAGTATTGTTCCTAGGTAGGGAACAGCAGATAAGAGATTAGTAATTACAGTGGCACCTCAAAAAGATATTTGACCTCAAGGTAAAACGTATCCTATAAATGCGGTTCCTATAACTAAAAATAAAATCAGTACACCAATAGATCAAGTGTGTATAAATTTATAAGACCCATAATATATACCACGTCCTACATGAAGATAAATGCAGATAAAAAATATGGAAGCCCCGTTTGCGTGTAGTGTTCGTAGAAGTCACCCATAGTTTACATCTCGGCAGATGTGGGCCACTCTGGAGAAAGCTAAATCGATATGAGCTGTGTAGTGTATAGCCAAAAAGAGTCCAGTAGCGATTTGAATAATTAAACAAAGTCCAAGTAGGGATCCAAAATTTCATCAAGTAGAAATGTTGGATGGAGTGGGTAAATCTACTAGTGCCCCGTTTGCAATTTTTAACAGGGGGTGATGAGAGCGTATAGGTTTAAACATTTAGGAGTAAGATCGTAAGGGTCCTTGATTTATTTTAGTTAGTCTAACTACGGCAATAAGGGTAAGAAATAAATAACAAGCTAGTAAGATCGTTAAATGAGAAGAAAACGTTCTATACAGTTTTATAATAACATTTAAAAAATCTCCATTAATAGCTTGGGTATTTCAGGACGGCCAATTTCTAGATGAGGGGTTTAGCCAATCAAATAATAGGGTTGAACTGGTTAAGCCAGTGAGAAGTAGGATTAGTAGAGGGGAGATAAGCAGAATGGGGGTTGAGATAGTAAATATTTCATTGGAGGCTAAACTTGTTATGTAAATGAATAACACTAACATTCCTCCTAAGAACACAAGAAATAGAATATAGGAAAACCAGAATAAGTTTCTTAATGATCCTGTCATTAGAGCAATCAGGCAAGTTTGAATTAGTAAAACTAATCCTATGGCTAGAGGGTGATTTATAAATACAAACACACATCTTATGAATAAGGATAAAAGGAGGAGGCAAGATCTTATCAAAACAAGGGGTAGTTTATGAAAAATATTAGTTTTGGGGACTAAGGAAGAGACGTAAGTTTTTCCCTTGAAGTTTTAAGGGAAGGCCCCAGTTTAGGCTTACAAGACCTACGTTTTTCTTAAACTATTAAAACATTTAATGTTAAAACTTTATTGGTTAATAATGGTAAGAATTTTGGTTTTGGCTGGGTTATATGTGTTTTCATCTCGACGAAAGCATCTTTTAATGACTTTATTGAGTTTAGAGTTTATTTCTTTATCTCTCTATCTGCTTTTGTATTTGTATTTATTAAGAAAAAGTTCAGAGTTTTTCTTTTTAATAGTTTTTTTAACTTTTATTGTTTGTGAAGGGGCTCTTGGTCTTTCAATTTTAGTGAGAATAATCCGTACGCATGGTAATGATTATTTCCAAACATTTAATGTTGTTAAATGTTAAAGTTTCTGTTAATAACTTTATTTTTGATACCTTTATGTTTTTATAAGAATGTGTGGCATGTATTACAATTAAGAGTTTATTTAGGCGGTGCGTTATTTTTATTTGTAAGTAGAACTCCTGGGGTTTTGGGGGAATCTGGGTATTATTTTGGTTGTGATGTAGTTTCTTTTGGTCTAATTTTATTAAGCTTTTGGATTTGTGGATTGATATTGAGTGCATCTCAGGGAATTTATAAGGATGGGTATAGAGATAACTTTTTTTTGTTTTTAGTTACTTCCTTACTTTTAGCTTTAGTTTTAACATTTAGAAGTACCAATATTCTATTTTTTTATATTTACTTTGAAGCCTCTCTTATTCCTACCTTATTTTTAATTTTAGGATGAGGATACCAACCTGAACGAGTTCAAGCTGGCACATACTTATTATTTTATACACTTTTAGCATCATTACCTTTACTCTTAGGAGTCTTCTTTTTTTATGAAACGGGGGGTTCCCTTTCACTTACTCACCTTTATTGTCATGTTTACCCTAAACCTAGAGTATTACTTTACCTAGTAATAATTTTAGCCTTTTTAGTGAAAATGCCAATATTTTTAGTTCATTTATGACTCCCCAAAGCTCATGTGGAAGCTCCGGTTAGAGGCTCAATGATCTTGGCCGGAGTTTTGTTAAAATTAGGAGGTTATGGACTTTTCCGTGTCATGAATCTAGTCCAAATTAAAAATATTCTTTATAGTTATCTCTGAGTCAGTATTAGCTTAGTAGGAGGAGTAATGGTCAGCTTTATTTGTTTACGTCAAAGAGATTTAAAATCTTTGGTTGCTTACTCTTCTGTCGCTCATATAGGTTTAGTGTTAGGTGGATTGATGACAATAAATTATTGAGGTATATGTGGGGCTTATATAATAATAATTGCTCATGGTTTATGTTCTTCTGGGTTATTTAGCTTAACCAATATGACTTATGAGCGTTTAGGAAGTCGTAGTATTTTAATTAATAAGGGTCTTCTAAATTTGATACCTAGAATAAGAATATGGTGATTTTTGCTGAGTGCGGCTAATATGGCAGCACCTCCTACCTTAAATTTGTTGGGTGAACTTAGACTTCTAAATAGTTTAGTAGCTTGGTCTTGAGTTACTATAAGTATATTGATACTTGTATCTTTCTTTAGAGCTGCATACACCCTTTACTTATATTCTTATAGTCAGCACGGAAAATTAAATATAAGTAGCTATTCTAGCATAGGGGGTACCGTTCGTGAATATTTAGTTTTAATTCTTCATTGGCTACCCTTAAATCTTCTGATTTTAAAGAGAGAATCTGGAATTATATGATTGTAATTTAAATAGTTTAATAAAAATTTTGATCTGTGGCGTCAAGGATATACAATAAGTATTTTAGATAGTGTTATGGGGAGTATCTTTATGTGTGATTAGATTTGTATTTTTAATATTGGTTAGTATAACGTGTATATATTTAGGGGTATCCTTTCTTCTACAAGAATATACCTTATTTGTAGAGTGGGAAGTAGTTAGTCTTCAGGGAACTTCCGTTGTTATAACTTTACTTTTAGATTGAATATCTTTAATATTTATGAGTTTAGTTTTATTAATTTCTTCTCTGGTTATTTTTTATAGTGAAGAATATATAGGGGGAGATTTTAATATTAATCGATTTATTTTATTGGTTTTAGCTTTTGTTATATCTATAATACTATTAATTATTAGACCTAACTTAATTAGCATTTTATTAGGTTGAGATGGTTTGGGGCTTGTTTCTTATTGTTTGGTAATTTATTACCAAAATGTAAAGTCTTATAATGCTGGGATACTAACAGCCCTAAGTAATCGTATTGGGGATGTGGCTTTATTGATGGCCATTGCTTGGATAATAAATTTTGGTGGTTTTAATTATGTTTTTTATTTAGAGTCTATAAAATTTAGACCAGAAATGGAGATTATTGGTTGATTGGTGGTGCTAGCTGCTATGACAAAAAGAGCCCAAATTCCGTTTTCGGCTTGGTTACCAGCGGCAATAGCTGCACCTACACCGGTGTCTGCCCTAGTTCACTCTTCTACTTTAGTTACAGCTGGAGTTTATTTATTGATTCGATTTTCACCTTTATTGGAAGGTTCTTATTCTTGTAAGATATTAATGTTAATTTCTGGCCTTACTATATTTATAGCTGGTTTGGGTGCTAATTTTGAATATGATTTAAAAAAAATTATTGCCCTTTCTACCTTAAGCCAATTAGGGTTAATGATATGTATTTTATCTATAGGTTTAGCTAAATTAGCTTATTTTCATTTATTAGCCCATGCTCTATTTAAGGCTCTGCTTTTTATGTGTGCAGGAGCCGTTATTCATAATATGAAGGACTCTCAAGATATCCGGAATATGGGAAGTTTGGTTACTCAAATACCTTACACAGTTGGATGTTTGAGTGTTGCTAATTTAGCGCTATGTGGTATGCCCTTTTTGGCTGGGTTCTATTCTAAGGATTTAATTTTGGAAGTAGTAAGAATAAGCTCTGTTAGACTTTTAATTTTTGCTTTGTATTTTGTTTCCACAGGGTTGACTGTATGCTATACGGCTCGTTTAATTTATTACAGTTTATCAGGATCCCCTAATTTATCAGGGTGTCACCCTATAAATGATGAGAGTTATTTTATATTTACTGGAATAACGGGCTTAATGGTTATATCTATTTTAGGGGGAAGAATGTTAGCTTGGTGGTTATTTCCTGCTCCCTCTATAATTTGTTTACCACTAAGACTTAAAACATTAGCCATTAGTGTCAGAGTGTTTGGGGCATGAATAGGGTATAGAATAGCGGAGTTTGGTATGGGTATGCGTGTAAAAAGTCTTAATCATGTCGGGTTAGTCACATTTATAGGATCGATATGGTTTATACCTATACTTTTTACTTTAGGAGTTTCTAAATTACCCTTAAGTTTGAGTTATAAGTTAATTTCTACAGGGGATCAGGGCTGATCTGAAACTTTAGGAGGGCAGGGTATCTATCAGAGTTTAATATCTGGGTCTCAAATTACTCAAGATTTACATAAAAGAGACCTAAAAATTTATTCATTGGGGTTTGTTATATGATTTAGAACTTTATTAATTTTATTAATAATCATGTAAAATTTAAATAGCTTAAATTTAGAGCGTAACACTGAAGATGTTAGGGTGGTTACTTAATCTTTAAATATTTATTGGGCCTAGGCCCATCTTTACAGTGAAAATGTAATGTTTTAAGTAAACTAAATAAAAAAAGGTATTAACAGAATTTAACTGCTATGAAGAAAGTTAGCGGCTTTCTATAAAAACTTTATACCTTAAACGGACTTTTAATCAATGGTATCATTAACAGTGATAAACCTCCTTTTTGGTTTCGTTTAAATAAGGGTGATTTCACCAAAAGCCAGGTCGAAACTGGGTGCCATAAGTTCGCTTCTTATTTAAGATAGGCCGACGAATCAGCACCTTTCGAATGCAAGTCGAATGTTATGGTTAACTACAATCCTACTCAGCTCAATTTAGTGCTCCTTGGGTTCACTCATGATAAAGACCAATTAGTAGAATTACTAAGAAAATTAGGGTTACGTAAAATCACCAGAAAGCCGGAGTAAAATTTAGAAGTAAAATTAATGGTAGGAGCAAGGCGATTTCTACATCAAAAATTAGGAAAATAACAGCAATCAAAAAGAATCGTAAAGAGAAAGGTAATCGGGCGGATCTTTTAGGATCAAACCCACACTCGAATGGTGTTCTCTTTTCTCGATCAGCGTAGTCTTTCTTGGAGAGAAGGGAGGCTAAACACATTACAATTGTGGTAATTAAAAATAAAATGATACCTAAGGTTCTAATGATAAGCACTACTTATTCTGGAATCCAGACCTTTTGATTGGAAGTCAAATATACTTTTATACTAAATAAATTATCTACCTCATCAGTAAATTGAAATATAAAGGAATAATCATACCACGTCTACAAAATGTCAATATCAAGCGGCTGCCTCGAACCCAAAGTGATGATTGGGAGAGAAGTGTTCAAAATAGTGCCGATAAAGACATGCAGCTAGGAAAGTTGTACCAATAATTACATGTAAACCATGAAACCCAGTGGCCATAAAGAAGGAAGATCCATAAACGGCATCTGCGATGCAAAACGGGGCTTCCATATATTCATACCCTTGTAAGATAGTAAAATAAACTCCTAAAAGTACTGTAAAGAAAAGTCCTTGCAATCCTTGGGAATAGTTCCCCTCCATTAAAGCGTGATGGGCTCAAGTAACAGTTACTCCTCTAGCTAAAAGGATGGCAGTATTAAGCAAGGGAATTTGTAAAGGGTTAAATGGGGAAATTCCTATGGGTGGTCAAATTCTTCCTAATTCAATAGTAGGAGATAATCTTCTATGGAAGAATGCCCAAAAAAAAGAAATAAAAAAGAAAACTTCTGATACAATAAATAAAATTATTCCTCATCGTAGTCCTAGGGTTACAATATGGGTATGAAGACCTTGGAAAGTCCCTTCACGAGTTACATCTCGCCATCACTGAATTATGGTTAATAGGGTAATAGTAAGACCCAAGAATAGGAGATTAGTATTATAAAAGTGAAATCATTGAACTAAGCCTCTTAAAGTGGATATAGCTCCAATAGCTCCGGTTAAAGGTCATGGTCTTTGGTCTACTAAATGAAATGGGTGGTTATTATGTGCGGACATTAGTTAACTTCACTAGAGTAAAGCGTTCTTAAAACGGCGAATACATAAGATTGAATAATAGCTACTGCTGATTCTAATAATAAAAGGGCGATTTGCCCAATAATTAAAAATGAGACTAATCTTAGAGCGAGTCTGGGTCCTGTATTTCCTAATAAGGTCATTAACAAATGGCCAGCAATTATATTTGCAGCTAACCGAACGGCTAGTGTACCTGGTCGAATTACATTTCTAATTGTTTCAATACAAACTATAAAAGGTATTAGAACCGGAGGGGTACCTTGGGGTACTAAATGTGCAAATATGTGTTGGGTATGGTTAATCCACCCATAAACCATGAAACTTAATCAGAGGGGTAAAGCTAGAGCTAAAGTAAAGCTTAAATGACTAGAGCTAGTAAAAATATATGGAAAGAGCCCTAGGAAATTGTTAAACATTACTATAGAAAATAATCTAATAAATAAGAAGGTGCTACCCACCTTTCCGGTAGGTCCTAAAAGAGTAGAGAATTCTTTGTGTAAAGTGGTTGACACGAAAGTTCAAATGTAGTAATAACGTGAAGGTAAAAGTCAAAAGGATAAAGGAAGAATTAATAACCCTAAAAATGTTCTAGTTCAGTTTAAGGAGAGTCCTAAAATGGAGCTTGAAGGATCAAAAACGGAAAATAAGTTTGTTATCACTTTCAGGTTAGAGGAGTACAGGAGGTCTTAGCACCAACATCAGTACCAGGAGTAGCAGGGCAAGTAATAAAATAGTTGAACATGCTAAAGAGTATAAAAATAACAGTAAATCTAAAAAATAATATTAACCAGGAGAGAGGGGCTATTTGAGGAATTAAAGGGTAAGAGGGTGTACTCTTAATGTTAGCATGACATACTAAAGTTAATTTAACTAACCCTTTCACTAAAAGTAGGAGTTATTCTACTATTTATGGTTTAAGAGACCATTACTTACTTTCAGACATTTAGTGAAGAATCACTTATCTTAGAAACTCATGAAAGAAACACGTTTGTTGGTACACTTTCAATCACAATTGGTATAAAACTATGGTTAGCCCCACAAATTTCTGAACATTGACCGTAGAGAAGTCCAGGTCGATTAATTAGAAATCTTGTTTGATTTAATCGTCCAGGTATAGCATCTACCTTTACACCCAAACTAGGTAGTGCTCAAGAGTGTAAAACGTCAGCAGCTGAAATTAAAATACGAATTTGAGTTTTTATGGGTAGCACCACACGATTGTCTACGTCTAATAAACGAAACCCGCTGTCAGGTAAATCGTTAGTGGGAGTTATATAAGAGTCGAATTCAAGTTGAAGGAAATCTGAATACTCATAACTTCAATATCACTGGTGTCCAATAGTTTTTAATGTCAAAGAAGGGTTGCTTACTTCATCTAATATATAAAGTAATCGTAAAGAAGGTAGGGCAATGAATACTAAAATAATAGCGGGCAGAACGGTTCAGATAATTTCAATAGTTTGGCCTTGCAGTAAAAGACGATTAATGTAGGGGTTAAACAGCATGGTAACCATGATGTACCCTACTAGGGTAGTAATTATTACTAAAATAAGAAGAGTGTGATCATGGAAAAAGGTGAGTTGTTCTATTAGGGGGGAATTACTATCTTGGAAGCCTAAATTAGATCAAGTTGCCATATTCTAACAAAAGTTTAAACTTTCTATATAGAGCTTAAATCTATTGCACTGTTCTGCCATGTTAGAAATTTAGTAATGTAGGTAGTTCGTTGTAACTATGCTCTGCTGGGGGTAATTCATGAGCTCACTCTACGGAAGAGGGTATTTGTAAGGGGAAGGCTACCTGTCGATGACTAACTAGAGCTTCTCATACGATAAATACAAGTATTAATACTCCTAGTAGGGAGATGGTAGATCCTGCCGTTGAGACTACGTTTCATGCTGTATAAGCGTCTGGATAATCTGAGTATCGTCGAGGTATTCCACTTAACCCTAAAAAATGTTGAGGGAAGAAAGTTAAATTTACCCCTACAAATATAACCAAAAAATGAACCTTTAACCACTGTGGGTTTATTGTTAACCCAGTAAATAATGGGAATCAGTGAATTACTCCTCCTATAATGGCAAATACAGCTCCCATAGAAAGCACATAGTGGAAATGAGCAACAACATAATAGGTGTCATGCAGGACAATATCAATAGAGGAATTAGCTAAAACTACTCCGGTTAGGCCTCCAATAGTGAAGAGAAATACAAAACCTAAGGCTCAAAGCAGGGAAGGACTATAATTTAATTGGGCTCCGTGAAGTGTGGCTAGTCATCTAAAAATTTTAATACCCGTAGGTACAGCAATAATTATAGTAGCTGCGGTAAAATAAGCTCGTGTGTCTACGTCTATGCCAACCGTGAATATGTGATGGGCTCATACCACAAACCCTAAAAGACCAATGGCAAGTATAGCGTAGATTATTCCTAAAGAACCAAATGCTTCCTTCTTCCCTCTTTCTTGTCTAATAATGTGTGAGATTATTCCGAATCCAGGAAGAATTAAAATATAAACTTCCGGATGCCCAAAGAATCAGAATAGATGTTGGTATAAAATTGGATCTCCTCCTCCGGCTGGGTCGAAGAAGGAGGTATTTAGGTTTCGATCTGTTAACAGTATAGTAATAGCACCTGCAAGAACTGGTAAGGAAAGGAGTAAAAGAATAGCAGTAATTAAAACTGATCATACAAATAATGGGATTCGATCTATTGTTATTCCACTTGCGCGTATATTAATAGTTGTTGTAATAAAATTTACGGCTCCCAAAATAGAAGAAACACCCGCTAGATGCAGGGAAAAAATTGCTAAATCTACGGAGGCTCCCGCGTGGGCTATACCGGAGGCTAGAGGTGGGTATACTGTTCACCCAGTTCCGGCCCCTCTTTCCACCATGCTGCTAGCTAATAAAAGGGTTAAAGCGGGGGGCAAAAGCCAGAATCTTATATTATTTATACGGGGGAAAGCCATATCAGGAGCCCCTAACATTAATGGTACTAGTCAATTCCCAAATCCACCAATTATAATTGGCATGACCATAAAAAAAATTATAATAAAAGCATGAGCGGTGACAATTACATTATAAATTTGGTCATCCCCAATTAGGGACCCAGGTTGTCCTAGCTCTGCGCGAATTAGTAAACTTAAAGAAGTACCAATTATTCCTGACCAAGCCCCAAAAATAAAATAAAGAGTTCCAATATCCTTATGATTTGTAGAAAATAATCATTGTCGCGATAAGGTGGCTGAGAATTTAGGTGATAGATTGTAAATCTATAAACGAGGTTAAACCTCCCTTATCAGGTCTTATAGTTTAACCAAAATAGTAGACTGCAATTCTACAGATACATATTTGTTAAGACTTAAAAGATTTTTACTTTTAATTACAGCTTTGAAGGCTGTGTGTTTTTTAACATAAAATCTTAGAAAATAAAATAAATTATTGGAAATAATGGTAATCCTAATAAAGATAAGGATCTAAGTAATCTTATCCCTCATGTTCATGCCCCATTTCGAATTTGTCATTTTGGCATAGAAGTAATGATCAGAATAGAAGGAAAAAATACTCGAAGGTAGTAAAAAAGGACGATTAAAGTGAAGGACACACATAAGAAGGATAGGAAAATTAAATTACTTCTGATTAACCCTTGGATGATTAACCACTTAGGTAGAAACCCTACGAATGGAGGTAAACCTCCCAATGAAAGGAAGTTACAAAATAGGAAGATTTTATTAAAATTATTATGATCAGATAGCGAAAATACTTGGTTTAATTGGGTTAATTGAAGGGCATAGAATATATAAATAATAGTAAAACTTAAAAAACAATAAAATAAGAAGTATGATAATCAATATGAATTTCTTAATAATAAACCACAAGTAATTCACCCTAAATGATTGATGGATGAGTAGGCCATAATTTTACGTAAAGAAGTTTGGTTAATACCCCCTAATGCCCCAACGATAACAGATATAACAGCGACACAAAAGACGAAATTATTTATGGAGATAACATATGAGAGGAGAACAGTTGGACCTAATTTTTGCCAAGTTATTAAAATTAAACCATTTAATCATGAAATACCTTCTATTACCCCTGGGAATCAAAAGTGAAACGGCGCTGCACCCAGCTTTAGAAAAAGAGCCGAACTAAATATAGATAAAATTAATATTTCTCTAAGTGAAGAGCCTAAGCCTATCTTAAAATTAGAAAGGTATATAATTATACTGAAAAATAGTAGAACAGATGCAAGTGCTTGAGTTAGGAAATACTTTAAGGCTGCTTCTGATGAAAGTATATCATTGTTAGAGAGAAGGGGGATAAAGGATAATAAGTTTAACTCTAACCCTATTCATGCCCCAAACCAGGAATTTGAGGAAATTGTAATTAAAGTACCTAAAATTAGGGTGATGATAAATAAAATTTGAGTTGGATAATAAAAAATTAGAAAAAGGAATAAATTCCATGGACAGGGTATGAACCTGTAAGCTTGCATTTTAGCTTATTTTTCTTATTTATTGGTGTAAGAGGCACGAAAGTTTTTGATACTTAGGGATACAGTTTAATTCTGTTATAAATAAAAAAATGCCATTTTAAATATTTTTCTTAAAAAAAAAGTTTGCACGGTCCTTATTCGTGCCCCTAAACTTTTTCGAAAAATATAAAAAAGTATGATTTTGGTGTAAAGTGAGCTTTAGTAGTAACGGGCTATGTCCAATAATGTCGATCGGCGCCCCTCTTCCAATAATACAGGAAAAAAGGGGGGGGGGGCGGAGGCCCGTCCTGGGAAGGAATGAGAATATAGGTAGAGAGATAGATATATATAGATAGATAGAGATAGGTAGATAGATACATATATATAGATAGATACATACATATATAGATATAGACATAGATAGAGATAGGTAGAGATATAGATAGAGACATAGGTAGATACAGACATAGATAGAGGAAGTCGAATGGCAGACATGGATTGTAGATCTATTAAACATAGGCCTAGAGGCCGGAGTAAGAAGGCTGCCCCCCCCCTTCCGAATTATATTGCTTAAGTCGAATGGCAGACATTAGGATGATACCCTAAAGGAAGAGGATGAACCTCAAGCAATA